TTATGTAAAAAAGTAGAAAGAAACAGCGTAAAGAACATTAAATATACTACCTGCATTAAATTGCGAGCTAGCCGATTGGTAAAAGTTCGGGGAGTGAAAAAAAAACTAATTTCAGTTACTAATATATTAAATTAAATTTGTATAAAGAAAAAATAATTTTAAATTTATCTCTTTAATTAAATAGATTGATTTTATTTTAAATGATTAGTATAAAAAATAGTGTCTTCTTTTTGAATGAAACTTTAATCTTCTAGAATTTAAGTTTCAAATAAGAAGACGCTATTTTATTTAATTAGAAATAATCTTACTAAATTATAGAAGGAACTAGATTAATTTACTAGTCTTTTTATGCATATATAAAAATACAACGACATACACATAAATATTTACACTATTTATGTAAGGATCAAAGAACATTCCTTAACTACACTTTAAACTTTATTTTAAATATAAAAGATTTTTTTAAATATCAACATTATATAGACATTTATATTTTATTTAGATAGAATACATGTTTAACCTCATCTAAATTAATATATAATTAAATGACAGCTATAGAATGTCTTCTTAAAATATATTTTATTTATATTAAAAATAGCAATGTATATCTACTATATAAGTCTTTTATTTGTATAATTAATTAAGTTATATACCTCAAATAGAATGCATATATACCTTGACATTCTAAAAAATAGTCGAGGGGTCTTAAGAAATCCTATAAATCAAGATTTTTAATTTAAGAGGGTTCCTTATAACCTATAGTTAAAGTTCTAAAACTAGTAGTGCAAGGTTAAACCTTAGTAGTTAATTTATTATGATATACAGGTTTTATACAAAAAGGGGAAACCAAAGGGGAGTTTAGATTCTAACATCTTTATTTTATGTTAATTAATTAAATTAATTTCTTTAAATAATTATACAAAAACTACTACATCGTTTTACGTGATTCAAATTTTAGAAATGTAGAAGAAAGTTAGTTTAATAAAAGTTTTATCCTAGCTGGTTCTTTCATTATTAGGTTAATGGCACATGTAAAATTTAATGAGCCAATGTAATTTATACAAGCTAGAGGAGTATGAATTAGAAAGAGGTAGGGGCTCCGTTGAATAGTAAAGTCTCAGTGCCTGGTACTAATTAAATAAATGTAAGTTGGAATTGATGATCCTAATAACACACCTGGCTAAAATTTGTGCCAGCAGCCGCGGTTATACTGAGAGGTGGATTGAAAGAAAGTTGGTTAAAAATAGTTAAATGTTAATGACTAAGAACTTTTTAGAGGTTTGTACCGATAAAGGGTGAAATCAATTTTTTGGTATACAAAAATCTAATATTTTTAGTTGAAATTGAAGCTATTAAAATAAAGAAATGAACCAGGATTAGATACCCTGTTACACTTTATGTAAATTATAACATTACCTGGGTATTAAACAGTTATTGTCTTGAAACTCAAAGGATTTGGCGGTAATTTAGTCTATTTAGAGGAACCTGTCCTGTAATCGATAGTCCACGAAAAATCTTACTTTGTCTGGTAGAAAACAGTTTGTATACCGTCATTATTAGATAACTTTAATAAAATATAAAGTTGTTGCAAGAGTTTAGCTAATATATTAGATCAAGGTGCAGCTTATGATAAAGGAAGAGATGGGTTACAATATGACAAATATAAACGGAGTAATAAGTGAATACTTGTTGCCGAAGGTGGATTTAAAAGTAAGAAGATTTTAATAAGATCTTTTGACCCTAGCTCTAGGTTATGTACACATCGCCCGTCGCTCTCGTTAATTAAAGCGAGATAAGTCGTAACATAGTAGGTGTACTGGAAAGTGTACCTAGAAATTCAAGACGGAGCTTGAATAGTTAAGCATCTCACTTACGTTGAGAAGTTCGTTGTGCAAATCAATGTGTCTTGAAAATTAAATCTTACTATTTTGATTAAGAGTGGTCTACATATTTAAAAGTAATAAAAACATTTTGGGATATTATATTTCTAGTAGAATGAATCGAAAAAAATTTTTAAGAGTTATAGAATAAAGTACTGTAAAGGAAAGATGAAATAAACTGAAAAGTTAGTCAAAGAAAAGTAGAGTTAAATACTTGTACCTTGTGTATTAGGGAAAATCAAAATAAGCTTATTAAGTTAAGTATTCCCGAAAGAAAAAGAGCTAATATAGTCGAACAGTTTTCGTATTAATGAAATTATAAAGTCTATATTAGTAGTGAAACGCTAGTCGATTTTTCATATCTGGTTGTTGGAGAATTAAATTAAATTTAGCTATTTTAAGGTAAATAAAGCTTTAAAATAAGAAAGAATAGGAGGGAAAAGCTTCTTATTCTAAAAATAAGTAAATTATAATAAAAGAAACCAAAATATTACTGAATTAGGCTTAAAAACAGCCATATTGTTAAAGCGTTCTAGTTAATGTAAATTTACGTAGTAGTATTTATATAATTGAAGTTTAATGACAAGTATCTAACTTTTTTAATAAATATGTTGTTAAAAGTAACACTGATTTTATTAGTAGAAATAAAATGTGATTGAGCAAAACGTAAAATAATAAAAAACTTTTAATAAATGTAAGATATAACTAAGGAACTCGGCAAAATAATGCTTTTGCCTGTTTATCAAAAACATGTCTATATGATTGTTATATAAAGTCTGGCCTGCCCACTGATTTATTTTAAAGGGCCGCGGTATACTGACCGTGCGAAGGTAGCATAATCATTAGTCTTTTAATTGAAGGCTTGTATGAATGGTTGGACAAAAAGCAAACTGTCTCAGTTGTAATAATTGAATTTAACTTTTGAGTGAAAAGGCTTAAATAAGTTAGGGGGACGATAAGACCCTATAAAGCTTGACAATAAGCCGTTTATATTATAAATTGTTAGTATAACTTGATTTTAAATGGTGTTTGTTGCGTTGGGGCGACGAGAATATAAAAGATAACTGTTCTTATAATATTTAATAACAGAAATAGCTGGAAAATTAATGATCCTTTCTTTAAGATCATAAGATTAAGTTACTTTAGGGATAACAGCGTAATCTTCCTTGAGAGTTCATATCGACAGGAAGGGTTGCGACCTCGATGTTGAATTAAGGTATCCTTATAATGCAGCAGTTATAAAGGAAGGTCTGTTCGACCTTTAAATCCTTACATGATTTGAGTTCAGACCGGCGTGAGCCAGGTCGGTTTCTATCTCTTAATTTTATAAAAGCTATCTTAGTACGAAAGGATTAGATAGCTGGAATAATTCTTATTTCGTATGTATAAGTGTAATCAGTCTGTTGCTTTGGCAGAGTTATGCACTGGACTTAGGATCCAATTATGTGGGTTTAACCCCACAGGTAATACTGTGATAACATTAATTATAGTTATTAATTATTTATTATTAATTATCTGTGTTTTAGTAGGAGTGGCTTTTGTTACATTACTGGAGCGTAAGATTTTAGGTTATATCCAAATTCGTAAAGGACCTAATAAAGTGGGATTTATGGGCTTACTGCAGCCGTTTGCTGATGCTGTAAAGCTATTCACTAAAGAGCAAACACTGCCAGTTATATCTAATTTTCTTCCTTATTACTTGTCTCCAGTTTTTAGACTGTTTGTATCTTTAATTGTATGGTCGGTTATACCTTATGAGTTAGGGCTGATGAACTTTAGTATGAGAACTCTATTTTTTTTATGTTGTACAAGTTTAGGGGTTTACACTACTATAAGCGCAGGGTGAGCTTCAAATTCTAAATATTCATTGTTAGGAAGTTTACGTGCGGTAGCTCAAACAATTTCATACGAAGTAAGACTAGCTTTAATTTTACTGTCATTTATTTTTTTAGTAGGGGGGTTTGATTTAAGATTATTTAGTTTATTCCAACGAGATGTATGGTTGCTATGATTTACCTTCCCTCTTGCTCTGATCTGATTCGCCTCTTGTTTGGCAGAAACTAATCGAACTCCGTTCGACTTTGCTGAAGGAGAATCTGAGTTGGTATCTGGCTTTAACACGGAGTACAGAAGAGGAGGGTTTGCTTTAATTTTCATAGCAGAATATGCTAGAATTCTTTTTATGAGAATATTATTCTCTCTAATTTTCTTAGGAGGTAATTTGGTAAGACCTTTATATTATCTAAAGCTTGTAATAGTTGCATTTGCTTTTGTATGGGTACGAGGTACATTGCCTCGATTCCGATATGATAAACTCATATATCTGGCTTGAAAAAGATATCTACCAGTAGCATTAAATTATCTAGTATTCTTTATAGGAGTAAAGTCAATATGCTTTGTATTAATATTATAATTGTATTTTTTTAAGAATTAAGTTATTAGAGGATTTGAACCCCTATAGCGAGCTTTCAAAACACGTGCTTTCCTATCAGCCAAATAACTTAATCTAGCATTTTATCTCATCAGATAAGGGTAAGAGGATTGATGATATAATAAGAAAAATAAAGAACAGTAAGGATTTGGCCAGTTAATACATAAGGATCTTCTACTGGCCGTGCTCCAATTCAGGTAAGTAAGAAGACGATACTTACTAGAGATCAAAATATAACCTGGTTGAGAGGATAAAATGTGAGACTCCGAAATTTGGCGGCATGCGTGAATGGTAAGATTAATAAAATAAGAATTGATATAACTAATGCAATTACACCTCCTAATTTATTAGGAATTGATCGAAGAATAGCGTAAGCAAATAAGAAATATCATTCCGGTTGAATATGGGCAGGAGTCACTAAGGGATTGGCTGGAATAAAATTGTCGGGATCTCCTAAGAGGTAAGGGTTAAGTAGAGTTAATAGAATAAGAGCAGCTAATATAACAATAAAACCAGTAATATCTTTAAATGTAAAATAAGGATGGAAGGGAACTTTATCTACATTTCTTACAATACCAAGGGGGTTGTTAGATCCTGTTTGGTGGATAAAAAGAATATGAATAATAGTAGCGGCAGCTACAATGAAAGGGAAAAGGAAATGGAAGGTGAAGAAACGAGTTAAGGTAGCGTTATCAACTGCAAACCCTCCTCAAATCCATTGTACAAGTTCTGTACCAATATAAGGGATTGCAGAAAATAGATTAGTAATAACAGTAGCTCCTCAGAAAGATATTTGTCCTCAGGGTAGTACATAACCTAGGAAAGCAGTTGCTATCACTAATAGAAGAATAACAACTCCTACGGACCAAGCGTGTATATATAAGAAAGATCCATAATAAATACCACGACCTGTATGTATATATAGACAAATAAAAAAGAAAGAGGCTCCGTTAGCATGGAGGGTTCGTAGGAGTCAGCCATAATTAACGTCACGGCAAATATGAGCAACACTTGAAAAAGCAAGATCAACGTGAGCCGTATAGTGTATAGCTAGAAAAAGACCAGTAACGATTTGAATTACTAGACATAGCCCAAGAAGGGATCCAAAGTTTCAAAGGGTCGAAATATTAGCAGGAGCGGGTAAGTCTACAATAGCCCCATTTAAAATTTTGAATAGTGGGTGGGATTTACGGATTGGTATTGTCATTTATTAAGAGGATAAGCGTAAGGGACCAAAAAAAGTGTTAGTAATTTTTACAACCACGATTAAAGTTAAAAGCAAATATAGAACAATAAATAAAGTTAAATTTATAGTAGTATAATTGTAGATAGAATTTAACAGGAATTGGGTGGAAGTAAGGTGGTTATTTACTAATGAAGATTGTTGAATTGATATTGGCGTATTAAGCAAGAGAGGGTCTACAATGATTATTATAAAGCCAATAAAAGTGATAAGGGATGAAGTTAAAAGCAGGGAACCTGAAAAACTAAAAGATTCGTTAGACGCTAAGGAAGCAACATAAATAAAAAGAACTAGTATGGCTCCTAGAAAAATAAGGAACAGAATATAAGAAAACCAGAATGAGTTTATGGACAATCCGGCAGTAACACAGATTATGATGGTTTGAAAAAGTAGTATAATCCCTATGGCTAAAGGATGTAAAAGTCGAGTGAAAATAATAGAGGAAATAATAATTATAGGTGAAAGAATGATAATAAGTGAAATACAGAGAATAGTTTAATAAAAATATTAGTTTTGGGGACTAATGATAAGAGGTAACTCTTTTCTCTGATGCTTTAAGAAGATTAAGTACTTCAATTCCGATTTACAAGACCGGTGTTTTATTTAAACTATTAAAACTAATGTTAATTCTTAATTTTTATTATATTGTACCAGTGGTAAGAGTTATCTGTGGGTTGTGAGTCTTTGTTTCTAAGCGTAAACATTTATTAAATACTTTATTAAGTTTAGAATATATTATATTAAGAATCTTTTGAATTATAAGATTACATCTTGCTAATATGGGGCACGAAAGCTATTTCGTCTTATTTTTTTTAACTTTAGCTGCTTGTGAAGGGGCTCTAGGACTGGCTCTTTTAGTATCGGTGGTACGTACACATGGTAATGACTGTTTTAGAAGATTTAGAGTATTACAATGTTAAAGTTCATGTTGGCATGTCTCATATTGATACCCCTAATTAATTTATGATGGGCAGTACAAAACTCCCTGTTTATTTTAACTTTTATTTTAATATTATATTGTTACCACGACTTTACTAATTATATAGTAGGCTGATGCTTCAGAATTGATTCGTTAGGGTATATCTTAATTTTGTTAAGATTCTGAATTACTGCACTTGTAGTTTGTTCTAGACAGAAGGTATTAAAAGAAAATAATTACCCTTCTCTATTTTTATTAATTAATATCTTCTTATTATTTTTTTTGATCATAACATTCTCAGCTAATGATTATTTATTATTTTACATTAGATTCGAAAGTTCATTAATTCCTACTCTAATTCTTATTTTAGGGTGAGGCTACCAGCCTGAGCGTTTACAGGCAGGGGTTTATATACTGTTTTATACTTTATTTGCTTCTTTACCACTATTAGTATCTCTAATTAGTTTATATAATATAAGAGGGAGATTGACTTTAGGACTAGTAGAAAATGTAAAGGGGGCTGGGTTTATCCCTTCAATTTGGTATGTAGTAACAGTATTTGCTTTTATTGTAAAATTACCTATATTTTTAGTTCACCTTTGATTACCAAAGGCACACGTAGAGGCACCCGTAGCTGGATCAATAATTTTGGCAGGTGTTTTATTAAAATTAGGAGGGTACGGTTTAATTCGGGTATTACCTTTATTCGGAGAGGCTAATAAGAATTTGTCTTGACTATGAGTGAGAATTAGATTAGTAGGAGGAGTAGTAGTAAGTTTAATATGTTTGCGACAGGTTGATATAAAAGCTTTAATTGCCTATTCTTCTGTAGCTCATATAGGATTAGTGTTATCTGGGCTAGTAGTATTTGGTTGATGAGGGGTAAATGGAGCAGTAGTAGTAATAATTGGTCATGGACTTTGTTCTTCAGGTTTATTTTGCCTGGCTAATATAGTATATGAACGGGTAGGAAGACGAAGCTTGCTAATTAGAAAAGGATTGATAAATTTTATACCAAGAATAGCTTTATGATGATTCCTTCTAAGAGCAGGTAATATGGCGGCCCCTCCTACTTTAAATCTCCTAGGTGAGATTAGTTTAATCATTAGAGTAGTATCTTGAAGAAAAGTGAGAATGTTATCAATTTCATTATTATCTTTCTTTAGAGCTGCTTATACATTATATATATTCTCTTTAAGACAACATGGTAAATATTATAGAGCTTTATTTTCATGCTGCTCTGGTAAGGTGCGAGAGTACTTGATTTTAATATTACATTGGCTCCCTTTAAATATTATAATTCTGAAAGGAAGTACTATCATGTATATTCTATAAGTTTAGATAGTTTAAATAAAACGTTGGTTTGTGGCACCAAAAATATGAATATTATTCATTTTAAACCGTGTTATGAGTAGTATCAATATATTTATCAAGAATGTTATTTTTAATTAGAGGTTCCTTAAGTTGTATTATCCTTTCTTTATTATGTCTAAAAAGAGGTCAGGGATGATTCATTGAGTGAGAGCTATTAAGATTAAACTCTAGTTCCGTAGTAATAACTTTAATTTTGGACTGAATATCTTTTATATTTTTAGGGTTTGTAATATTTATTTCTTCTATAGTACTATATTATAGAGGGGAGTATATAAACGGTGATAGAAATATAAATCGTTTTATGTATCTAGTATTAGCTTTCGTAATATCTATAGGGTTCTTGATTATTAGACCAAATTTAATCAGAATTCTTTTAGGTTGAGATGGATTAGGTCTAGTATCCTATGCATTAGTCATTTATTATCAAAATGAAAAATCAGCTAATGCGGGTATGTTAACAGCACTTTCAAACCGGGTAGGAGATGTAGCAATCTTGTTAGCAATCTCTTTATTCTTTAGTTGCGGGGGGTGGAATTTTTTATTTTATGTCGAGAATATACCTAATATAAATTCTGTCGCTTTACTTTGTAGATTAGTAGTGCTAGCGGCTATAACTAAAAGAGCTCAAATCCCGTTTTCTGCTTGACTGCCTGCAGCTATAGCTGCTCCTACACCGGTGTCTGCTCTAGTTCATTCATCTACTTTAGTAACTGCGGGAGTTTATTTGTTGATCCGCTTTAGTCCAGCTTTAGAGGGACGTTTGTGTCAGAGAGTATTATTACTTTTATCTAGATTAACTATGTTCATAGCTGGATTAGGAGCAAATTTTGAGTATGACTTGAAGAAAATCATTGCTTTATCAACTCTAAGTCAGTTAGGAGTAATGATGAGCATTTTATCACTAGGTTATGCTGATCTTGCCTTCTTTCATTTACTAGCTCATGCTTTATTTAAAGCTCTTTTATTTATATGTGCCGGGGCTGTGATTCATAGCGTAAAAGACTATCAGGATATTCGAATAATGGGGGGTCTAGTTTATCATATACCTCTAACCGGGATATGTATAAATTTAGCGAATTTGGCTCTATGTGGTACCCCATTTTTAGCTGGTTTTTATTCTAAAGATATGATCCTGGAAGTTGCTTTCATATCTCCTATTAATACGATCTCTTTCTTACTATATGCGTTGGCAACTGGGTTAACAGTCTGTTATACTATACGTTTAGTTTATTATAGACTATCTGGGGATTTTAATTTAGGTAATCTTTATTCTATTAGAGATGAAGGAAAAATCATAACTAACCCTATAATTGGTTTAAGAGTTGGAGCTGTATTTGGGGGGGCAAGCTTAGCTTGATTAATTTTCCCGTGTCCTTATATAATTTGTATAAGTCCTGTTTTTAAGATATTAGCTTTAATTGTAAGAGTGGTTGGAGGATTCTTGGGTTATTTGTTAAACTTAAACGCTGTAAATTACTATCTGAACTCTCTAATGTATTATAAGATAGTTGTATTTTCCGGTTCAATATGATTTATACCTTTTTTGTCTACATATGGGATCAGTAAAAGTTTCCTGGGAAGAGGAGAAATTTATCAGAGAGCTGGAGATATAGGATGATCAGAGTACTATGGGGGTCAGGGGATTCATTCATTTATTATAAACAGATCTAAAACTTTACAAGTTTTTCAGGATAATAGAATGAAAATTTATATATTAAGTTTTCTACTTTGGGTAATCGTTTTAGTATTTGCCGTTTTTTAACTTATATAGCTCATATAATAGAGCGTTGCATTGAAGCTGCAAAGGAGATTAGTCTTATCTATAGGTAAATTCTAATTATAGTACGCTGTTTTTAAAAGGATTGATTACCTTTAGCTTTACAATGAAAATGTAATGTGTTTATTACACTATAATAACAGGAACATAAACGGAATTTAACCGCTTAAGAAAGAAGTTAGCAGCTTCTTCTTGATCTACCTGTTCCCTTGGTTAGGAGTATTATAATCCATTTCTATCATTAACAGTGATAAGCCTCTATTTTGGCTTTAACCAAAATAAGTAAAGGTGATTTAACACCAAAGGTCAGGCCGAAACTGAATGCAATAATTCGCTTTTTACTTAATGAAGTTAACCCCTGATGGAGTACCTTTTGAGTGCAAATCAAATATCATTGTTGACTATAACTCCAGTAAGCTCACTCTAACGCTCCTTGATTTCATTCATGATACAATCCTACCAGAAGGATAATAATGAAAACGAATCCCGTAAAAGCTCAGGCTGAAATATTTGAGAAGTTGATAATTATTGCTAAAGGTAATAATAAAGTAATTTCAACGTCAAAAATTAGGAAAATAACGGCAATTAAGAAAAAACGGAGAGAAAAAGGTAGCCGGGCAGATCCTTTAGGGTCAAACCCACATTCAAATGGAGAATTCTTTTCTCGATCTATGATGGTTTTTTTTGCTAAGAGAGAAGCTAGAATTATAACTACAGCTCTAATAACAAGGGTAATTATAATAGCGATTAATAAAATGATCACTGCCTTTTCTAGAAAGTTTCTAGACCTTCTGGTTGGAAGCCAAATATACTATTATACTAAAAAGGCATCCTCCTCATCAGTAAATGGAGATATAAAGGAAGAGTCAAACCACATCTACAAAATGTCAGTATCAGGCGGCAGCCTCAAATCCGAAATGATGAGTGGCCGAGAAATGACATTTATATAAACGGTATAAACAAACTATTAGGAAAGTTCTACCAATAATAACATGAAGACCGTGAAAACCAGTAGCAACAAAGAAGGTAGAACCATATACAGAATCGGCAATTGTAAATGGAGCTTCGTAGTATTCCAGAGCTTGGAGGGCTGTGAAGTATATACCTAAGAATACTGTAATACCTAATCTTTGTATGGCTTGAGAATGATTAGCTTCTATAATTGCATGATGGGCTCATGTCACAGTAGCACCGGAGGCAAGCAGAATAGCAGTATTCAAAAGAGGAATTTGGAACGGGTTAAAAGTTTGAATACCTGCTGGGGGTCAGCAGCTCCCTACTTCTACGTTAGGAGAAAGTCTTCTATGGAAGAAAGCTCAAAAGAAGGAAAAGAAAAAAAGAACTTCTGAAGTAATGAAGAGAATTATACCTCATCGTAGCCCAATAGTAACTGCTTTTGTATGAAGCCCTTGATACGTTCCTTCTCGTGTAATATCTCGTCATCATTGGATCATGGTAAGAGTAGTGGCGGTAACTCCTAAGATCAATAAGTCGGGGTTAAACTGGTGAAACCATTTGACTAACCCCGTAGTTAACATTATAGCTCTAATTGAGCCTGTAAGTGGTCATGGTCTTATATCTACTAAATGAAAGGCGTGGTGTCCGTGAGATGATGTCATTAGTTATACTATGTAACTTCACTAGCATAAAGAGTTCTTAATACAGCAAATACATATGATTGGATAACTGCCACGGCAGCTTCTAGAATCAATAATAAAATCTGACCAATGATAAGTATTGAGATTAATGTAGCTGATAAAGAGGGTCCTGTTCTTCCTAGGAGAGTAAGTAGTAGATGTCCCGCAATTATGTTAGCTGCTAATCGTACTGCCAAAGTTCCAGGTCGAATGACATTTCTGATTGTTTCAATTAACACTATAAAAGGTATAAGAGCTCCGGGGGTACCTTGTGGTACAAGATGAGCAAATATATGCTGAGTATGATTAATTCAACCGAATAATATAAAAGCCACTCATAAGGGTAGAGCAAGGGACAGTGTTATAACCAAATGGCTAGTACTTGTGAAAATATAAGGGAGGAGTCCTAAGAAATTATTAAAAACAATAAGACTAAAGAGGCTAACAAATATAAGAGTAGTTCCGAAATGAGACGAACCTAAAAGAGTTTTGAATTCTTTATGAAGGGTTGCAGTAACTAGATTTCACAATAAAGATCATCGTGATGGTATTGCTCAGTAAAGTATAGGTAAAAATATTACTCCTAGAAAAGTAGAAACTCAATTAAGAGGGAGTATAAAAATTCTTGACGTAGGATCAAAAACTGAAAATAAATTTGTTATCATTTTCAATGTATTTCTATCTTTTGTAAAGGTGACGGTGCTTTCTCAATTTTTGTTGGAACTTTAATGAAATAGTTTAATACAATAAATATAATAAATGTGATAGAGAATATAATAAAAAGGTTCAATCATAATAAAGGGGCTATTTGTGGGATTGAGAGATATCAATAATATTGATTATTTAAGCATGACAGGCTTACGTTATGTCTAATTAACTAATCTCTCATTTCATCAGAAGTAGTCGTTAATTACTATTATAGGTTTAAAAGACCTACACTTACTTTCAGTCATCTGATGAGGCTTCTCTGGAAGTAGAAATTCAGTTTAAAAAGGAGTTTACTGATACACTTTCAACTACAATAGGCATGAATCTGTGGTTGGCACCACAAATCTCTGAACATTGACCATAAAACAATCCTGGTCGGTTTATTAGGAAACTAACTTGATTAAGTCGACCGGGAATTGCATCTGCTTTAACTCCGAGAGCAGGTACAGTCCAAGAATGGATTACATCAGCAGCTCTAATTAAAACTCGGATTTGAGTATTTATTGGTAAAACCGTCCGGTTGTCAACATCTAAAAGTCGAAATCCGTCTTCAGGTAATTCATTTGAAGGAATCATATAAGAATCAAATTCCACTTGGAGAAAATCCGAATATTCATATCTTCAATATCACTGGTGTCCGATCGTTTTTAATGTGACTCTAGGATTATTAACTTCATCTAATAAATACAGTAACCGTAGAGAAGGAAGGGCAATAAAGATAAGAATTAGGGCCGGTAAAACAGTTCATACGATTTCAATAGTCTGTCCCTCTAATAAGAATCGGTTTGTGAAGGTATTAAAGAAAAGTGTTGATATTATATATCCTACTAATGTCGTAATTAAGATTAATACAACCATAGCATGATCATGGAAAAAAATTAATTGTTCTATAAGTGGAGATGCTCTATCTTGTAAACCTAAGTGACCTCATGTTGGCATAAGTTTTTCTAAAAGAAGAAATGATCTTCCTGGTAGGAGCTTAAATCCTATGCATCTATCTGCCATTTTAGAAGTTAGTAATTAAAGGGATTTCTATATAACTATGATCTGCTGGTGGAAGGTTGTGCTGTCACTCAATTGACGTTGGGAGAAATAATGAGAAAACTACGGGTCGGGCAGCAGTTAGAGCTTCTCATACAATTATAACAAACCCTAATACTGCAATTAATGATACAGTCGACCCAATAGAAGATACAACGTTTCATGCAGAGTAAGCATCTGGATAATCCGAATATCGTCGAGGTATACCGTTAAGACCTAAGAAATGTTGGGGGAAGAATGTGATGTTTACTCCAATAAACATAACAAGAAAGTGAATTTTTAATCACTTAGGGTTTAAGGTAAGCCCTGTGAATAAAGGGAATCAATGAGCAATACCCGCAAAAATACCAAATACAGCTCCTATTGAAAGAACATAGTGGAAATGTGCTACAACATAATATGTATCGTGTAAAATGATGTCAATTGAAGAATTAGCTAATACAACTCCAGTTAGTCCACCAACTGTAAATAAGAATACGAATCCTAAAGCTCAAATTAAAGAGGGGCTATAGTTAAGTTGAGTTCCATGAAGTGTCCCTAATCAGCTAAAAATTTTAATACCGGTAGGAACAGCAATAATTATTGTTGCAGATGTAAAGTAAGCACGAGTATCAACATCCATACCTACTGTAAATATATGGTGTGCTCATACTACAAACCCTAGTACACCAATTGCTAGTATAGCATAGATTATTCCAAGTGTTCCAAATGCTTCTTTTTTACCAGACTCTTGACTAATAATGTGAGAAATTATACCGAAAGCAGGTAGGATTAAAATATATACTTCTGGGTGACCAAAGAATCAGAATAAATGCTGGTATAATACAGGATCTCCTCCTCCCGCAGGGTCGAAGAAGGATGTATTAAGATTACGATCTGTTAAAAGTATAGTGATAGCTCCTGCTAAAACTGGTAAGGACAATAGTAAAAGTAAAGCAGTAATAAAGACTGCTCAAACAAAAAGAGGTATTCGGTCTATAGTTATCCCGGTAGATCGTATATTAATAACAGTTGTTATGAAGTTTACGGCACCTAAAATAGATGATACACCTGCTAAATGAAGGGAAAAGATTCCAAGATCAACGGAAGCTCCTGCGTGGGCAATGCTAGCAGATAAAGGAGGGTATACTGTTCATCCAGTTCCCACTCCTCTTTCCACTATTCCTCTGGATAGAAGAAGAGTGAGAGATGGAGGTAAAAGTCAGAAACTCATATTATTCATTCGAGGGAAAGCTATATCTGGAGCTCCTAACATTAAAGGCACTAATCAATTACCAAACCCTCCAATTATGATCGGTATCACTATAAAGAAAATTATAACAAAAGCATGAGCTGTAACAACTACATTATAAATTTGATCATCTCCAATGAGGCTCCCTGGTTGACCTAATTCAGCACGAATGATCAGTCTAAGGGCAGTACCTACTATTCCAGCTCAGGCCCCGAAGATAAAATATAGTGTCCCAATGTCTTTATGATTTGTAGAAAATAATCATCGTTGCGTTTGATAAAATGGCTGAGTTATAGGCGATAGACTGTAAATCTATATACGGATTTGTAATCCTTTTATCACGGCTTTGTAGTGGAAATTATAAGACGTCAGACTGCAATTCTGAAGATGCGCAAAGCGCCAGAGCTTAAAGCTTAAGAGATTTCACTCCTTTTGGCAGCTTTGAAGGCTACAAGTTTAGATAACTTAAAGCTTTATAAAATGATCGTAAATATACTAGGAGCTAAAAGTCCAAAAGTGTTAATGTAGATTATTGAAGGAGTTATGTAAGAAGAGATTCTCGATTTCGTACTTCATTTAGTTTTTGGTCTTGAAATAGTTAGAGCAGTTATAGCTACCCGTAGATAATAAAACAGAGTTAATAAAGCTGAGGCTAAAAGAACAGCCAATATAACGAACATGTGGGAGGATACCATCTCTTGAATGATAATCCATTTAGGGATAAATCCTGTAAAAGGAGGTAAACCCCCTAAAGAAAGAAGTGAAGTGAAGGTTAAAACCTTCATATGAGATGAGTAGGGAGTGTGATTTATAATATGAGAAACGTGAAAAGCATCTTGGTAGTTAAATAGGATTGCTACAGAACTAGAAATTAGACAGTAAAATGAAAAGTAGAGAAGTCAGTTGGTCTCACTGATTAAAATGGCTGATATTATCCATGCTATGTGGTTAATTGATGAATAAGCTATAATCTTACGAAGAAATGTTTGGTTAATTCCACCAATAGCTCCTACCAATGCTGATGTGATAATAGCCGCTGGAACAATGTACAGAGTATCAGAGTATAAAAGATATGATAGGAGAGAGAGAGGGGCGATCTTCTGAATTGTTATAAGAATAATAACTTGAAGTCATTGAAGTCCTTCTATCACACTAGGAAACCAAAAGTGAAAAGGAGCAGCTCCGGCTTTTAATAATAAAGCTACAGTTAAAAGTGTTGCAGCCAGATCACCTGATGACATCATAAAAGATGCAGATATAATAATAATTGAGGAACCCAAAGCTTGAATCAAGAAATACTTCAAAGCAGCCTCTGAGGAGTACTGGTTATTTTTAGAAGAAATAAGTGGAATAAATGATAAAAGATTAAGCTCTAGTCCTATTCAGGCACCAAACCAAGAGGAAGAAGAGATGGAGAGCGTAGTCCCTAATATAAGGGTTGAAAAAAATAAAATCTGAGATGAAGAAAGAGGAATTAAAAAGAGAGGGAGTAAGACCCTCATGGATGGGGTATGAGCCCACGAGCTTGCTTAGCTTATCTTTTTTATGTAAAAAAAAAGAATAAACTACTGTGAAGATATACTCTGGTGTATAGTGCACACAAAGTTTTGATCTTTGGGGGAATGGTGTTGATTCCATTGGGTGTAAAAAAAAAGGGGGAAATTAATGAAGGTAAGGTTTTGCTTACATGTTCTACCCTATCAAGATAATCCTTTTTCAGGCACTTCATT